AATAGATGGACATAATTATATATATAATTATATATTATATATAATATAATAATAATTATAATAGTATTTTGTATATAGTATTTAGTAATAGTATTTCGAATTCGAAATTGAATATTCTAATTTTTAGAATTTCGAATTCTATAATCTATACTATACTAATGTAATAATTAAGTTAAAGTAAACAGGAATTAATATTACTTAATTACTTAAGAAAGAATTATAAGATATTTAATTATTACATATTTTATTGTTAGATATTTAAATTTTTTTGAATTATATTCTTATAAATTTTTATTTGAATTTTAAAATGAAAGAAATAGAAAAGACTAACTCAGATCATAATCAAAGATTCCCACGTTTTCATTCGGAAATATATATAAAGAATCGACCATTCGAGTATTACAAATTGCATGAAAACATAATAGAAGTAAGGGCATAGAATATAGATAGATATGTGGTATATATCTGTGTATATTGAATTGCGAATAAATACATAATAGAATCATTTCTGATTCAACCAAATACAAATAATAGAATGGTATCCAATATAGATGAAATAAAATCAATAAAATAAAATAGGAACAAACATTTTTCAATATAAGAATCCCTATTTAATAAATTCAAAAGTTCCGGCATAATGTTCATAATTCAAAATATAAATAAAAAAGTATTCGAATGAGATTTTCATTTTTCAAATAAAAAAGGGGGATATGGCGAAATAGGTAGACGCTACGGACTTAATTGGATTGAGTCTTGGTATGGAAACTTACCAAGTGAGAACTTTCAAATTCAGAGAAACCCTGGAATTCACAATGGGTAATCCTGAGCCAAATCCTGTTTTCCGTAAACAAAGAAAGAAACAGAAAGTTATAATCAAAAAGGATAGGTGCAGAGACTCAATGGAAGCTGTTCTAACAAATGGAGTTGACGACTTTTCCTTTTGCATTAGGAAAGGAATCCTTCCATCAAAATTCTAGGAATGAATCAAAGATAAACCTATGGATATATATACTGAAATACTATTTCAATTGATTAATGAAGACTTCAAATCTCCGTTTGTGAGAAAAATATTTTAAAATGAAAGATGTAAATCAATTCCAAGTTTAATAAAGTGGAAGAAAAGACGAAATATTCATTGATCAAATCATTCACTCCATCATAATCTGATAGATCCTTTGAGGAACTGATCAATTAGACGAGAACAAAGATAGAGTCCTATTCTACATGTCAATACCGACAACAATGAAATTTATAGTAAGAGGAAAATCCGTCGACTTTAGAAATCGTGAGGGTTCAAGTCCCTCTATCCCCAAAGGACCTGTTTAACTTTCTAATTTTTTTCCTATATCCTCTCTATTTTTAATTCATTATTTATGTTATGTGTTTTATTCTGTTTATTCTTTCACAAATAAATTGGAATTTTTATCTTTTTCTTATCCTAATTACAAGTCATAAGTTTTGATATATATGTGAATGTTAAACACGTATAATTTATTATTTAATTATAAACATACAAATAAATAATTATAAACATACAAATAAATATCTTATTTTTGAGCAAGGAATCGTCCTCATATGCGTGATTAACAATACAAAATAATAATAATATAATTACTACTACTAAAACTTACTTACAAAATTGTATTTTTTGTCTTTTTGGACTTAGTTGACATAGATTCATTGACATATACTCCAGTAATCTTTTAAAATAAAAATGAGGCTGATGCGTCAAGAGTGGTCGGGATAGCTCAGTTGGTAGAGCAGAGGACTGAAAATCCTCGTGTCACCAGTTCAAATCTGGTTCCTGGCATATGATTCATTTGTATGAGTATCTATTCCCCCTATTTAAAAAAATAGGGGGAATAGATACATACCCATTTGTGCTCTAAATTATTATATATATTTATTTTATCTATTTAGGTATCTATAGATATATTCTTCCTAGATGCTTAAAGACTTAAAGAATAGATCCATTTTTAGGTATATCCTCTCTCTCTATATATAGATGAATTATTTTATTGGATTTTTTTTCCCTTTTTTCTGCTATCTAAAAAATGTGAATATTTCCATATGGTTAAATTGGTTGGTCGAAAGACCAAAAAGTCTAGTCTAAGCTAGTTTAGAGGTGGAGCAGGAATAGTAAAAAGTCATTTTAGATGGATTACATAAATAGAATAGATCCCAATTCTTTAGTATTTTTTTGAGATTTTCATTTTTTTTTTCATATCTTTGGATGTTACTTTTTCTTTTTTGTGGCCATATAATTGATGTTGATGTGCACGTTACATAATTCATGATACAGAATTTTTGCAGTTCATCCGATTTATTGGCTTGGCTCATCCGAAATAAGTATTGTTCCATATTTTCGAATTTCAAAGAATTCCCATCCAATTTTGTAATCCCTATATTATTATCTTATTTATCAATTTTGTGATTTATCACATTTTATCACATAATAATAATATATATGCATGAGACTTCCATTATTCTGTCCGGGTTA